TTTATAGAAGCAATGATAAATAGATACGAATAGAACAAGAAAAAGGGAAAATAAAAAACACAGTATCAAAAATTATACAATACAAAGTTATATAAGAATCACTCCCCCCCCCTTTTTTTATTTCCTTAATTTTTTTTATTTCCTTAATAGCGTTTGATTAGGGCGAAGTTCCTTAAAAACCTCTGCCTTCCTTAAAATAGCCTCAACAGTTTCTGTAGGCTGAGCACCTTTTTCAAGGAAATAGAGAATAGCAGGAACGTTTAAATAAGTTTGATTCTTTAGCGGATCATAAAAACCCACTTTCCGAAGATCTCTTCCTTCTCTTCGGCATCGAACATCAATTGCAACGATTCGATAGACGGCTCATTGGGATAGATGTAGATAAACAATACCCCCCCCCCCCTAGAAACGTATAGGAAGTTTTCTCCTCGTACGGCTCGAGAAAAAATGATTCGAAGTTTTCTCTATATATAGAATTCTAATGAATGGCAAAAAGGTCCATAAAATGAATTAGACTCTGATTTCACTCATTTTTTCTTCTTCCCTCCTAAAAAAAATCATTTGTACTCATAACTCAAGTTGGATAATTCTCAAAAATAGCTCAAAGCAAAATCTTTAGGCAATTTCATTTATTGAGTAGTCTTTAACCCCCCTTTTTGTTTGTCTCATTTAAAATCTATTTTGATTCTTTATTTTGATCCAGTTATTAAGACAATTGAAACGGTGTTTCCTTGTTTCGGGATCCTTTCTCTTTGTTTTAAATCATTGGGTTTAGACATTACTTCGGTGTTTATTAATCTTTTCAAAATGGTAGCAACATACCCCTTTTGTGATTTCTTTCTACCAAAGAATCATATGAACGGTTGATTCTCGCGTGATACACTTTGGATCAAAAGAGTTTTATCAATTCCAACAAATTTTCTTTTTAAATTGAAACTTGCCGAAATCAGATCCTTTCGATTTCTATATCGAAGATCTATTTACGAAGTTGTTTCAATTTATTGATTGGCATTAACCCTAGATCCTTGCCCCCGAGAAATGAATTAATACTTTCTACTCGAGCTCTATCATGTACTATGTTTATTTACATTACAACCCAACAAAAAAGAGGAGTTATAGTGGAACAAATGATGTCGAGCCAAGAGCACTTTCATTCATATATAAAATGGTGGATGTAAGACTAAGAATCCACATCGGATCGCGTCCTTCAAGTCGCACGTTGCTTTCTACCACATCGTTTCAAACGAAGTTTTACCATAACATTCCTCTAATTTGGAACCCGTATGGAATTGATTCAATTATGGAATCATGAATAGTCATTGGTTCAGTCGGTACATAGACATAGTAATCTATCCTTTTTTCTTCTATACATAGATGGTAAAGTTTTTTCTGAAAAATATTAGCAAGACCCCATCTTTTATTGTATCAATGCAACATTTTTTCTAAAAAAAAACAAACTAACAGAAATATCTAAGAGAAATATAGAAATAGCATAACTAATATAAATAACACGAATAAATGCATTCTTTTTGAATCTGCATCCTCAAGTGACTCGATAGGCTAGGACTAGATTTAGATTGACCCAGCTCCAACTTCTTCAAATATCAAAGATTCAACTCCTAAGGAATCATTAAAAATGTTTATAATTGAAAAAGTTTCCTATTTCGACATCATTATTTGAATAAAGTTTGACAGTAAAGACTACATTTGATCATCAAAGAGAAATCTCTCTTTCTTTTCGAATTGATTCATCAATAATTTAAAGCAGATAAATAGATCGAACAATAAATCCAATTTCTTTTTTCTTTTTTTGTGATATGGCTAAAAAAGACTGATGTAAGGGAAGAGTTAGGTCCTTTGGATTCTAATTTTATCAATCAGATGGACGAATAGAGGGTTTTCATATCTATCAGATAGACTGAACAACTGTTACTGTTATGGATATTCTATGTTAAATATTTCCATTTTCACATTGAAGCAATTACAATTCTTTTTCACAAAAATAGAAAGACTGCTGTCACTGAAATACAACGAAATCAAACAATACATACATATAAGCTAAGCATTTCCTCATTTATATGTATTTTGTTTAACCTGGGGTTAAGTAATCTTTCTGCAATTTTGCCATTCAAGTGAATAAAATGTATGAGTCACCCCCCGTCTCAATTGTTAGATAGATTTACAATTATTCATTAAAGCCAAACACCAAATACCTAAAAAGTTCAAAGAAAATACATCGGTTACATATGTAACTTGATTCTTTGTTAATATGATTCGAACAGACACAGAGATTCAAATTCATAAATATCTTCGGTTGCTGATTAACGGCCATCTACTCCCCGAATTCAATGGGAATGATGATTCATAAATCTAAAAAAGATCTCTTTTTACGGAATATGAACTATCTCTTGTCTAGGGACAAAGACAAACAAGTCCAGATTAAGTCCTTGCTACTATTTCTTATTTTACCCTAACCCAGTCTTAAGAGACGTAATCCCATTGAGTGAATTTAATTAGTACCAAGAACCCCCTCTTACTCTTATTTAGAATTCAGAGATCCGCAGAACATTAAGATTAATAATTGGGATACCTCATTTAAGTTTAAAGGATAGGGAAAAATAGATAGGGAAAATAGGCCCCTTCGCATTTTGATTCAAAATGGATCATTGAAAATTCAAATAGAGATGGGACCTAAGGTAACTAACTTCCTTCAATATGAAGGTAGTGGGCATATGATGAAAAGCCCGCCCTACCTTTTTTTTTGAATTCAAACTCTTGTGATCTATGTTACCATCTTACCTGGATCACAAATAGATTCAGTTACATCTGCATGTGATTTGCACTCAATTCCGTTCAGTTTGTTGTGAAAAAAAAAAGATATGATTCAGAGAAGAATCATTAAAAATCAAAAAAGAAACAAGAATCACATTCTATGACTAATATTATACCTTTAAGCGGAAGGTTGTTTAAAAAAGGAATCTTTATTCTGATAGAATGGATACGCTCTGGGACGGAAGGACTCGAACCTCCGAATAGCGGGACCAAAACCCGTTGCCTTACCACTTGGCGACGCCCCATTTAGATTTCTATTCGACACTACTAAAGACTAATATTGGTGTTGCGTGTTCGTCAATTCCAGTCCAAATATCTATAGAAAATCTTTTTATAGAATAGATTAGATTCTTGCTAGGATTTTGATACGTGTAGATATAGAATTCAACTGAATTTATTGATCATTACATATAATTCAATTAAGATATTGTATGAAAGTATGATTTCTTCTATTCTCTTTTGAGAATTGGAGGATTTTTGATTGGGTGGGTTCAAAGAAAAAGAGGGGCTTTTTGTCTACCTTACTTCATTTTTCCTTATTTATATCAATAACTCAACCAAAATGCAATTATCTCCAAGAACAAAATGTCTGTTATGCTTAATATCTTTAGTTTGATCTGTATCTGTCTTAATTCTTCCCTTGATTCGACTAGTCTTTTCTTCGCCAAATTGCCCGAGGCCTATGCTTTTTTGAATCCCATCGTAGATGTTATGCCAGTCATACCTTTGTTCTTTTTTCTCTTAGCCTTTGTTTGGCAAGCTGCTGTAAGTTTTCGATAAAATCTTTAATACTATCCTAGAAAATTCATGATTTGTTCGAGAAAAAAATTCTAACAATTAAGAAGATCAACGAAATCTTCAATTAAGAAAATCAACTAAGTCTTACAGTATGAACCTTCGATTCAAACATGGAAAGTCGGGGATAGCCTCGAGAAATCAAAACCCACCTCGACACATTTCGCTATTCTGACCTTTTTTCCAACGAAAGGCCCTAACCCTATTAGGATCCCCCCCAATATAATATCTAATTGGGGGTATGAAATCCATTTTTGGTAATGAAGGACTCTTATTACAAATGACTTTGAATTTCAGAAAATCCTTTTCTATTTCTAGAAATCACTTCTTGATGTCAAAATAGAATATAATATTTAGAATATAGAGTATAAAAATGGAGGATCTATTCTCTTTTCTCGTTTTTTTCCAAAAAATGATCTTGGAGATTGTGCAATGCTTACTCTCAAACTTTTCGTTTACACAGTAGTGATATTCTTTGTTTCTCTGTTCATCTTTGGATTTCTATCTAATGATCCAGGACGTAATCCTGGACGTGAAGAATAAAAAGGGTTTTTCATTTTCCTTGCTGGATTTTATTTCTTAGGATTTTTTTATTTATTCTACACACACGTGAAACTAGGAAAAAAGGGTTTGCAAAATTTGAAAGATAAATCAATCATCAATGGAAACGGAAAGAGAGGGATTCGAACCCTCGGTACGAATAGCTCGTACAACGGATTAGCAATCCGCCGCTTTAGTCCACTCAGCCATCTCTCCCAATTGAAAAAGATAATAATTACTATGTTACATTACACATGAAGTAAGGGTTGAAAAAAATCTTTCTTTCTCTTTCTTTATTATATAGATATGTACAACTTTTACCAGCAATTTCATTTAGATAAAGTAAGGGCTCGAAAGATCCAATAGAAAAATAGAAAGAAAAATAAAGAAGACCCCGTTGCTTTGATTTTGTTCCTTTTATTCCCACGGCCTGGCCTGGTCAATACCTAGCCGGGCCTTTTTTTGTTCCAACGAATCCTAGCTACAAGAATTTATCTGATTTGAAATCAAAAATGCTTACTATTAAAGCAACAACAAAAAGATAAAGCAACAACAAAAAGACGAGGGGCTATTTCCATTCTTATTATATAAATTATATAAAATCAAAGTATCATTTCTTATTATTCCTTCTTCCTTTTTGATTTACTTGACGACCTTACGGGAATAAAAAAATGAAACTATGGGTTGGATTCTTAAATAATAATAATGAATGCACTTTTCTGTTATGATTTCAGCGGTTTTAGCGAGCCATATCTATCAAAATCCCTCCAGCAAAAGAAAAGATAGAACTTGTTATTTAGTTATTTAAAAGAGCCCTCCTTTCCGGAATCTCA